TTAGAAAAAAATAAGTGAAGACTTATATAAAGGAGAGGTAATTGAAAAACTAGAGATAGATAATAATATATTAGTGTGGAACCAATAACTAATATCTATATAGACAAAGTAGAAAGGAGTAACCGATCTAAGCTAGAAATAGTTAAATAATAAGGATATGAATTGAAACATCTTAGTAATATCTAATAGAACCAACAGGGATAATAAAAATACCGGTGAGGGAAATTATTATTAAGTATAAAAGTAATACCATGAGGTATGAAGATAGTAGTGCTACTACTAATACGAATAAGAGATATTAAGTTATAAGTACCGTGAGGGAAAGTGGTAAGGGAGTTGTTATTGACCGCCCAAAGGTATTTAATACCTTAGGGCGGTGAGTATATAATATACCCTGTATAAACACTGATATAAGGAGCAGCTATAGTATAGCGTACCTCTTGTATAATGGGTCAGTGAGTCATATTGAATAGCGAAATAAATAATTATATATAATAAGTAAAGTTATTGGATATGGACCCGAAAGTATATGATCTATACATGGTCAGGTTAAATAGTAGAGAGACCCGCCCTTAGGGGCGGGTGCTAGATTATTTAGACCGAACAGGTGGGTGTAGCAATACCTTCTGAAGAACTGTGTATCGTTGTGAAAGGCTAATCTCATATACAGATAGCTGGTTATCCGTGAAATATATATTAGTATAGCCTTTATTAATTATTTACTTGGTAAATCACTAGATATATGTTGGGAGTAAATATAGAACTTATCAACTGTATCTAATATCTGAACAAGTTAACATCTCACCTATAAGATGAGTGTATAATTAAATAAAGAGTCAGTCTTTATGCGATAAGGTATAAGGACCAAAAGGGAATAGCCTAGACTGTGAAATGAAGGTCCCTAATTATAGTTAAGTGGATATAATCCCATGGTATTAACCATACTCTATTTAAGCAATTAGTCAGTTGATATGATAGTAATCATCTGTTAATGAACGTGTAACAACACACTAATCGAATATAAATGAATAGAGGATGGGAGTAGATAATCGGGCCTATAACTATAGACCAAATTACAGATCCACCCGACCTCCGGTCGGGTGGATGGTAACGGATCATTCTATGTATACAATAGAACAGATAATGCTGACTTGAGTAACGTTAGATAGTATGAAACTATCCCCATAATGCATAAGGTATTACTACTAATTAACGGCCTCTAATATATAATATGAAAATATTATATAGATGAGTAATATAACTAGAAATTAATATAACCGTACTGTAGTCCGACACTGGTGTGCAATATAATTAATATATATATAATAATATATAATTATATAATGGGTATGAGATAATCCCTGTGAATGAACTCGGCAATTAAGGGTATAACCTTTATAATTTAGTGCGACTGTTTACCAAAAACATAGCCTACTGCTAACATGGAATGTAAGTATAGTAGGTGATACCTGCCCGGTGCTAGTAAGATAATTAATAATATACTGGTTAACGGCGGTCTTATCATGAGGATCCGAAGGTAGCGAAATTCCTTGACGTATAATTGGCGTCCTGCATGAATGATTACACGATGCTATAGATGTATCCACAGGGAGCTCAGTGAAATAGTACTTGCAGTGTAGATACTGTATGTAGCAACAGGTTGACGAGAAGACCCTATGCAGCTTTACTATAAGACTATATTGTTACAATATTATAATTTAAGTATATAAAATAATTTAGCTTATATATATAATATATTTAACTAACTATACCTTCAGGTATAGGACATTATAGTCTGGTTAGTTTCGATGGGGCGTCGGCATCACACAAAATAACTGATGTGTCTAACTGATAATTAATATAAACATTCTATTCATTATATAAGAATATGAATATAATAGTATGACCAAGTACAGTAAGACTAGATTGTAACTAGTACATAATAATATGTATATAACATATATTAAATGATATGGATAATAACCTAACTGTGCTATGATAAGGAGACTTACAAGTCGACTTAGTACGTAAGTATAGTATAATGAACAGGTGATTTCTTCAGCATAGAGTGCCGATAACGGATCAAAGTTACGCTAGGGATAAACTGTTAGTCCCTTTATATAGAGATATATAGAATAACAATCGGGTGAATTGCAAGAATACCACCCACCTCCTTTGGAGGTGGGTGACAATTTGCAGCGAAGTATATATTAGCTTAATAATAAAATATTATTTAGATATATAAACGTTCAACGACTAGAAGGTGAGTAAGCTAACAATAACCCTTCCACGAGCGCCCGACATCTTAATGAACCAACAATTACAATTAATTAAAGGTCATTATGATGATGACATAGTCTGAACTAAATAGTGATATTTAGATATAATATTTAAATGATATTATGATAACAAAATTGAACAGGGTAATACCGCTAGAGAGTTGATATCGTCAGCGGTGTTTGCCACCTCGATTAGATATAGTCGAGTATAAATGGGGTGAATTGCAAGAAAGTCTAAGGGTCATAACCACCCGACCTTCGACGAAGGTCGGGTGGTATTATGGAAGGACCTATGATGACTTGCAGCGAAGTATTATTTATACATATAACTTAACTCCAAAGGAGTTAGGTTATAAAGAATAATAAACGTTCAACGACTAGAGAGTGAGTAGTATAACAATATCTCTCCACGAGCGCTTCAGAATATATAAGTATATATATATTTATGACATAGTCTGAACTATAATGAAAATTATAGATATTAGTATAAAGAGGCTAATGATAACAATATTGGTCGTCTAGGCTCAACCTCACGGTCGCAGCAACTGTGAAGGGTAGGACTGTTCGTCCTGTAATGAGCTACTTGAGATGGGTTAATTACGGCGTGAGCCAGTAATGATTCTATCATCTGTTGCATGTGGCTCTGCTCTATTATACGTGTACGAGAGGATGGTATAATATAGTCCTCTGGTGTATAACTAGTAATATAAGTTATAAGCTAAGACTAATAAGGATACGTATTGACTGCATATCAAATACTAAACCTAGAGTACCGCCACATAAACATTGAATATAACAATGTAATAGATGGCCCGACCTTTGGTCGGGCCATACTAATAATAACTATCTATCTTTGAACAATTACCTATAAAATAATATTATATTATATAAAGGGATCATGGATTAATGGTAAATCACTCGCGTTGCATGCGAGGTATATCGGTTCAATTCCGATTGATTCCAAGATAGTTTAATATAAATATATCATTATATAAATGATAAGACTAGATGTACCTACACCTTGAGGTATAAGATTACAAGATTCAGCAACACCTAATGCTGAAGGTATACATGAATTATATGACCATATTATGTTCTACCTATGTTTAATATTAGGTTTAGTATCATATATTTTATATGTTATAATTAAAGATTATAAAGATAATAGATTTGCATATAAATATGTACGTCATGGACAAGTTATAGAGATAATATGAACTATCTTCCCGGCAGTTATATTATTATTAATAGCTTTCCCTTCATTCATATTATTATATTTATGTGATGAAGTATTAACACCTGCTATGACTATTAAAGTAATAGGGTTACAATGATATTGAAAATATGAGTATTCTGATTTTGTTGACTCTATAGGTGAGACAATCGAATTCGAGTCATATGTTATTCCTGATGACATGTTAGAGCCTGGTGCTTTACGTCTATTAGATACAGATACTTCTATTGTTGTACCTGTTGATACACATATCCGTTTTGTTGTTACTGCTAATGATGTTATACATTCATTTACTATTCCTTCATTAGGTATGAAAATAGATGCTACTCCAGGTCGTCTTAACCAAGTTAGTGCTCTAATCCAACGTACTGGTGTTTACTATGGACAATGTAGTGAATTATGTGGGGTTAACCACGGTATGATGCCTATCAAATTAGAATGTGTAAGTATTGAAGACTTCATTGAATGATTAGGTGAAAATGAGGTAAGTCTTAATAGCTCAATGGTAGAGCAGTGCACTGTTAATGCATTGATCCTAGTTCAATTCTAGGTTAAGACGATAGAATGTATACACTTTGTTAAGTTGATTTTATATCAACTATATATCTTATTAAATAATGTCCTTAATTAGTGGAATCGCTAGTATACTAGCTATAGGACTATTATCACCTGTTCAAAGTATATTGGCCTTAATCCTACTATTCGTTACTGTAGCAATTAACCTTTATACTTCAGGTTATGTCCTTATGGGTATTTTATATATCTTAGTATATGTAGGTGCCATAGCAATATTATTCTTATTTATATTATCTTTATTAAATATAGAATATAAACCTACTGGAGGTATGCATCCTTTAGTAATAGTATTAATATTAATACCTTTAATACCATTAGATATAGCATTTGAGCCTATAGCCATAGTGGAATCAGTATCTACTACATACAACGAGCTTAGTATCGTAGGTACACTCTTCTATAGTGAATATGCTCCAATGCTTGTCATTATAGGTATTATCCTTATTGTATCTGTTATAGGGGCTATCGCTATGACTCGTTAATGCAATATATTGAATTATTAATTATGTTCTTAAGTGTTTTACTTGCTGTAGCCTTCTTAACTGTAGCTGAGCGTAAGACATTAGGTTATATGCAACGGAGAGTTGGTCCTAATGCTGTAGGTTATTATGGTATTTTAATGGCTATTGCTGATGCAGCTAAATTATTACTTAAAGAGATTGTTGTTCCTACACATGCAGATAAACTTATCTTATTTGTAAGTCCTATGATTTCATTGATATCTGCATTACTATGTTGATCTGTTATACCTTTCGCACCCGGAGTTACTATCTATGATAGTAACTACGGGTTCATCCTGACTTTAGCTATTAGTAGTGTCGGTGTCTTCGGTACCCTACTCGCCGGTTGATCCGCCAATAGTAAATACTCTTTATTAGGTAGTATTAGATCTACCGCTCAATTAATTAGTTATGAACTTGTTCTTACTACTATCATCTTATTATGTATACTTATAGGTGGTACTATGAATGTATCTAAATATATTGAAATACAACAAGCTATTTGATATGGTATCCCTTTATTACCTTTAGCTATTATCTTCTTTATTGGTTGTGTTGCTGAATGTGCACGTCCACCTTTTGATAATGTTGAAGCTGAATCTGAATTAGTTTCTGGTCATATGACTGAATATAGTAGTAGTATATTTGTTTTATTCTTCTTATCTGAATATGCTTCTATCTTATTCTTAAGTACTTTAACTGCTATCTTATTTATGGGTGGTGGTACTGGTATTATATTAGGTTTAAAAGCTAATTTATTTGCTTTTACTTATATTTGAGTTAGAGCTACATTACCTAGGGTTAGATATGATAAATTAATTAATTTATGTTGAATGATATTCTTACCAATATTATTTGGTTCAGCTATAGCTGTACCTGCGTATTTATACGCCTTAGATGCGATAATTATTCTTTATAGGCCCGGAGGCCTATAGGCCTCCGGGCCGGCCGACATGTTATCTAACTTCTCTTATAGGAGAATATATCTCTTATCTAATTATCTTAATTATTATATTATATTATTACTATCTATTATCATAATATATCTATTACTTAACCTGTCTCACCTCATCTCTATAAGATGAGGTGGTTAAATATATATAACCTCACCCGAGATCTATGATCTCGGGTGTAGAGGTTTAACCTATACTCACTTACACTTATCTTAACTTATATTAATACTAGATTATTATATTACCACCCGATCCTACTTATAGTAGGATCGGGCTCAGGTTAACTTGTATAGTGGTTACATATAGATATCCTCATATTCATAGTTATCTATATCTATATATACCACCCACCTCCTTAGGTGGTGGGTGGCTAGTACTATATTCATTATATAGAGTATTATATTATTTATATAATTATATATTATAGATAATAATCATTCTTACCTATAACCTTAACCCGTGGGGAACGAGGGAGAGGAGGAGGCACCTAGTGGACTTACACCCGGAGATCATAGATCTCCGGGTGGTGTATTACAGAGAATAATTCCTTAAATCTACACTGCGTATAATAATAAGAATGAGATCATTAAACAGAATAATCCACAAGCCTCACTTAAAGCGAAACCTAAGATAGCCTGAGGGAATAATGTACTACGTAATGATGGGTTACGTGATGTACCATTGATTAAGGCTACGAAAACTAAAGCGATACCGATAGCGGCACCTCCTAATCCTAATGTGGCGATACTAGCACCAATGTATTTAGCAGCTAAAGCTAATTGCATATTAAATAGATATATATTGATTATATTAAAAGCCATATATTAGCCTAATAGGATTCGAACCTATGTCTCCCGATTATCAATCAGGCTCTCTACCACTGAGATATAAGCTAAAGTAATACTACATTACCTATATAGTGGCCCGCACAACCTCTGAAAGAGGTAAGTGCGGGCCTGGAATGGTCATATAACGAATATCTAATGTAATGATACTGAATCTTTAATATATCCAGATAATAAGATACTAAATACATAAGCTTGTATAATAGCAATACCTACTTCTAAGATAGTAATAGCAATAACAGCCACTATTGGTACAATACCTCCGATAAATCCTAAAATAGATGATGACATTAAGTTAACAATTAATGAACCTAAGATTAACATAAGTAAATGTCCAGATAATATATTAGCACCTAGACGTAGACCTAGTGAGATGGCACGTGAAGAATAAGATAATGCTTCGATAAGGACTAGTATTGGAACTAGAGGTAATGGAGTACCACTAGGTACGAATAAGGCAAAGAAACCTCATCCATGTAAATATAATCCTAATATAACATTACCTATTCATAAAGCTAAACTAAATGATACAATAGCTACTAATTGAGCTGAGATAGCAAATGAGTAAGGTATCATAGAGATTAAGTTAGCAGCAAAGATTAAGTTAAATATAGTAAATATTAGAGGGAAGAAATGACCTCCAGCTTTACCTATTTGTGAGTAAACTAAGTTTAAGATAGTATCATAGATAGCAATAATAGCTACACCTCAACGTGTAGAACCTAAACGTCCATTACTAATAATAGATGTATAACCAAATATAATACTAACAACTATAATTAAGTATAGAGTATAGTTAGTTAAGGCTAAAGTTAGGATATTATTAACCATAAGTAATGGTTTAATTTCGAATTGATCTAAAGGTGAATAGAACATTATAAATAAAAGGTACCGTATAGGATACAGGTTATATAGGGGATTAAGAAAGGCCAGACATAGTGGTAAGGTAGGGCCCACCCGGGATCTTTGATCCCGGGTGGGCTATGTAGAGGTTATTGCCCTATACACGTACTATTATAGCTCTAGCTACTAATAAACGTAATACATTTGGTAATATTATAGTAGCACTTAAATATAATAATATTGATACAGCTGCAATACCTGTAGTTAATAAATTCATTCAATAAAAAGGAACTAATTGTGGCATGTTAAAATATAATAAAATGATAAAATAAAAGTATAATATCAGGTTGAGAGGACTCGAACCCCTAGTCTCCTACACCCAATGTAGACTCGTTACCAATTACGATACAACCTGAGTATATAGTATAGAGCTATATTATATTAATATCTATGTTAATATGAAAATATGATACATATGTATTAGACTTTAAACTATATATAACACTATGTAGGGAATTGAACCCTAATAAACTTATTTGCAATAAGTTCTCAGCACCAGCTAAAACATAGTGAGGAAATACGATAGACGTGAATCGAACACGCACAGTAGCATTGGAAGTGCCAGGGTCTACCATTAACCTACTATCGTAAAATAAGAATATAATAAGTAAAATAAGTATATTATAGGTTACCTATAAGAGAGGTATAGTGAACCTGATACTAGCTCCATAGAGTCCACAATAAGTGGACTTACCTCTGGAAGAGGTTGGAGGTGTATCGGGTTTAACTAATAGGTGAGAGATAATCTCTTAAATCCAAGGGTTTATATAGTACTAGTTCTAACTCACCCGATCCTACCTAAGGTAGGATCGGGTTAAGGTTAAGTTATAAGTATAAATATGAGTATAATATAATGTATATGTAAATGTAGATATATACATACATATAACCCCACCTACCTCCGTAGGAGGTAGGTGGGGAATAGAATAGGTTATATTAGATGTATATCAATAATATTACGTTTCCTATTAAGTTCACTCAAGACCCACCCAAATCCTTTGGATTTGGGTGGGGTTCATCTTATAGGTACGCGTTGATAAATTACTCCTGTTATATGTTATAGACTTTTGTTATCATTATGTTTCCACATGTATGAGTTCCCATTATATGAGTTATGTAACTAGATGATTATTTAGTACTAGTCATAAGGATATAGGTATATTATACCTTATCTATGGTATGGTTAGTGCTATGGTAGCTACAGGTATGTCAGTTATAATTAGATTAGAATTATCTGGACCTGGTCCAATGTTCCTACACGGTAATAACCAAGTATTTAACGTGTTAGTAACTGGACATGCTATAGCTATGATCTTCTTATTCGTAATGCCTATCCTTATCGGTAGTTTTGGTAATTACTTCTTACCTATAATGATAGGTGCAGTAGATATGGCCTTTGCTCGTCTGAATAACATCAGTTTCTGATGTTTACCTCCTGCATTAGTTTGTGTTATCGCTTCAGTTCTTATTGAAACTGGAGCTGGTACAGGTTGAACGGTTAAGATTAAGCTGTTCGAAAAAATATCATTCGATGCATGAAAGACCTTATTTAATTATATTAAATCTATTATAAGATACTCGTATTTAAGTACAGTTATAATTCTTATAATAGCTTGAGGTTCACATGCCTGTACGCCCGACCAAAGGTCGGGCCTACATCAGAGACTTAACATGATAATACATAAGAGATATAAATCTAAAGTTAATAATAGAAATAATATTATTAATAAAGAGAAATGATTAGTAGGGTTAACGGATGGAATAGGGACCTTCAATATAGATATAACCCCACACGGGATCGAAGATCCCGTGCGGGTACCTAAAGTTAGATTTAGTTATACCATAAATGTACCTAGACATAATATACAATTATTATATAAAATTAAAAGTATATTAGGAGCTGGTAATATCATTAAAGATACATTTAAATGTAAGTATATTATATCTAATAAAAAACATCTGATTAATATTATATTACCATTATTTGATAAATATCCTTTATTAACATATAAGTATAATAGATATAAGGTATTTAGAGAGAGTATAATAAGGTATATGGATGAGACCAAATCTATAGGAGACAGGATATCAAGTATCCAGATTATGTGTAAGGCCTCCTCAGCTAATGCTGAGGAGGCCTCTCCTGTTTGAGATAATGTAAACCCTAATTCCCTCAACCATATTAATCATATTATATCTAAAAGTTGATTAATAGGTTATATTGAAACTCAAGGTAAGGTATCTATAATAAATAAAACTAATAAATTAGTACATAGATTTAGTATAAGTACAAAGAGGGATCCAATTATATTAAATGCTCTAAAGCGAATATTTCATATTAGTGCTTCGGTGAAGTATGGGAACGGCCTATACTCCCTCGATACCACTAACAATAGGAGCATTCATAATATAATTGAGTATTTTATTACTAGAGATCATACTATATTATTCTTAGGTATGATTAATTTAGAATTTTCAATATGGAAAAGGTCATATTATAAATATAAGAATAAACCTCTGGCCCTCGCTAAAGCTCAATCCCTTATCTTGAAAATTCATAACCCTAAACCCCACTTATGTGGGGTTGACCCTTATGTATAAGGCATAGTCCGAACAATTACGTAAGTAATTGATATAATGATAGTATAAATATACCCATATTTATATGAGATTATAAACATATTTGTTATCCACCTCTATCATCAATTAGTGCACATTCAGGACCTTCAGTAGACTTAGCCATATTTGCTATTCATCTTACAAGTATCTCCTCATTATTAGGTGCTATTAACTTTATAGTTACAACACTTAATATGCGTAGTATAGGAATTCATATGATAGACATGCCTTTATTTGTATGAGCAATTTTCTTCACAGCAATATTGTTGTTGCTATCATTACCTGTATTAACTGCGGGAGTTACTTTATTATTAATGGACCGTAACTTCAACACTGGATTCTACGAAGTAGCAGCTGGTGGTGATCCTATCTTATACGAGCACTTATTTTATGTAATTACATTAGGGATCCCATGCTGCTACTTTATAAGTATGTATTTACATACTAACCTCCTTAATGTAGACATTAAAGAGGAAGGATTTATATTTACTAAGTTTTACCAACTATATAGTAAATATTATCCTAATAACCCATTACCTTCAGAGGAATTCCTTACTTGGTTTATAGGGTTCTTTGAAGGTGATGGGACATTCGTTATAGGTAAACATGAGAAATACTTAACCATAATACAACCTGCTATAAATAAACATGTCTTAACATATATATGTTCTAACTTAGGTATCGGTAATATAGATGTTCATTCTAAAGGTAACAACACATTAAGTTGATCAGTTAAGAACCATAGACAGATATACTTGCTATGCTTACTATTTAACGGTAATTTAGTATTACCTACTAGATTATATCAACTAATGAAATTTATAGGTTATATTAACCTTATATTACTAAAGAATAATGTTAATATTATAAAGTTCAAAGATTATATTAAGCGTCCTAGTTTAAATGATACTTGAATATTAGGTTATACTGATGCTAAAGGTACATTTAGTGTTAATATGACTAAATTAGGTACTTATAGAGTAAAGTATATATTAAGAGAAAGATATGAGTGTAATAAAGGGGTATTAGAGTACATATTGGGTTTATTTAGTAAAGAGATGTTACACCGGCCCCAGGATAGCAAAGCTATCATGGGGCCGGGAAGTGGCTCTCTCGGAGCTGTAACCCAACACCATAATACTCCTAATATATGACTATTATATATTATTGATAATAATTGTAAATATATATTATCTTATTATAATAAATATAAACTTATATCTAAGAAAATAGATACATATAATATGTTTAGGGATATATTAGTATCAGATAGTATAAATCTAAATGATATTAAATATATAAGTAAGAGTATGGGGAATATAAATAGAGCCTTACAAGGATAATGAAGTATTGAAATAGAGGGTATGGTTTAGTGCAAGCTATTAGAAATAATAGGTCAGTGTTCGTATTAACAACTATAGGTAAGAACTTATTTAATTGAACATCTAAGGATGTACCATACCCTAGTCAATTATATTGGCTACATCATAGGTACGGTTAACTACTACTCAAGTATAGACCGTCGGTCGTAGTCCTCTTAGAGGACTACGATCGCTACAGACTGCCTCTATGATGGGTATCTATAAGATGCTTAATGTACAGTCGAAATCTCACCTACCTAAAAGGTCGGTGGTCATATTAAATATGAAATATCTATTACATGAGTATAAAGTAATAGAATGTATATACATTACCTGTTAATAATAATAGGGTTATATTAAGATTAGGATTCTTCGGTCAAGGATGGCCCTATATAGTTGCGAGATTATATATGTATTACACTATATGCTGGGAGTTAATGTATTATATAGGGATATTGATTACTAGTATAATAAGCCTAACAGGCCCCATACCATATTACATATGGTATGGGGCCCATAGAGGAAGTTCCTCTATAGCCTATACAGTTAAAATATTAATATCTTATACTTTAAGTATCATTAATAATCAGCAGATAACCAATAATAATAATTATTTAGTAGGAATCTCAGAGACTACACGTGTAAGAACTATCAAATTTAATCAATGACTTGGTGGTTTAATAGATGCTAATGGTAACTTTAAGATAATTAATAAGATAAATGCTCAATGTGAGATAATAGTATCTATTAATGATGAGAAGTTATTAAGGCAAATCCAGAATAAATATGGAGGTTCTATTAAATTGAGATCAGGTAATAAAACTTTAAGATATAGATTAATTAATAATAATATTAAATATTTAATTAAAGATATTAATGGTAATATACATACTAATAAAAGGTTAGTAGAATTACATAAGATATGTAATATATTAAATATATCAGTACTTAGACCTGTACCATTAGATAAGGATAATGGATGATTTAATGGGTATTTTGATGGTAAAGGTATAATAGAGTATAATATAAGTACTAAACCTCAAATAAATATAAGTGTAACAAGTAGATTATATGGGGATATAGAAGTATATAAGGATATATGAGGAGGAGACATACGGTTTGATCCGGGGAATAACGGATCTTATAGGTGAGACATATCACGTTATATAGATATTATTGAATATTATAATTATAATAAAGTTCATCCATCTAGATCTACTAAGTTCAAGAGATTAATATTAATTAAGGAGTTTTATAGATTAATAGAACTTGATGCTTATAAAGCATCAAGTGGTTTATTACATAAAGCCTGATTATTATTCACCAATAAATGATAGTTTAAGATATAGTCCATATTGCATCCAGAGGTATATATTATCATCATACCTGGTTTTGGTATTATTTCACATGTTATCAGTACTTATACTAAAAAACCTATCTTTGGTCAAATCGGTATGATTTACGCCATCGGTAGTATCGGTCTACTAGGTTTCCTAGTATGATCACATCATATGTATGTTGTAGGTTTAGATATCGATAGCCGTGCTTATTTCACTAGTGCTACTATGGTTATTGCTATACCTACAGGTATTAAAATCTTCTCATGATTAGCCACATTATATGGTGGTGAATTACGTCTAGCTGTTCCAATGTTATTCGCATTAGGATTCCTATTCTTATTCACTATCGGTGGTTTAACTGGTGTTATGTTAAGTAACGCTAGTATAGATGTAGCCTTCCATGATAAAAGTAAATATCATTTACGATATAAAGAGTATATAATACTATATTGAGTAGGGTTATTAGATGGAGCTGGTAATATACAAGTTAACCATACTAATAGTAAATTACTATATAGATTCATCATTAGACTTAATTATAATATACTTAATCTATATATGTTAACTTTAATACAACATATATTAAAAGGTCATATTTATATTAAACATAATAATATAAATTGAGTAGTTAATAATAAGGATGAGATAATGAATTTGATAAGGATATTAGATAAATATCCAGTATTAACTACTGCTAGACGAACTCAGCTAGAGTTTATGAAAGCCAATATTAAGTATGATAATATTAATTGATATTTATCCAATAGAAATCTTAAATATAATAATATAGATATATATAAATCTAATATTATTAAATACCTTAATCAAGAGAGGGATATACAATATCCACATTTTAAATTATGATTATTAGGTTTTATAGAATGTCAAGGTACATTTAATATACATCATAAAGATCCTATCTTTAAGATAGGATTATATAATGATAAGTACCTATTAGGGTATATAAATGATTGATTAATAGGTAAGAACAAGATTAAGTCTAAAGGTAATGAATTGTATATATTAGAAATTTATAATAAGTCAGTTTTAGTTAGACTGGCGGACCACATCTCAACATATGGCCTCCTCGGTCATAATAGTATTCACTTTATTAATTTCGTTAACTTGATTAAATAAATGTGTCATGTAGTCATTCCACTATGATATATATAATACTATATATCGGTAATATATATAAATATAAATATAGATATAGATATATATATATTGCTAACGGTAAAATCTTTCTACAATATAACTAATAGGATGAATAAAGTTAACTCAACACCCGAGATCTTCGATCTCGGGTGGTAAAGGAGGTTTATTATTCATAAAGACAATACCGTGGTAACCTTCATAAGCATGAAGGATACCGTAGAGACTAAACGTGGAAATCAATAATCTTATTAAGTTAAGATTACGATAAGTTATAGTCCGATCCTTTAGGTAACTAAAGTTAAATAGACATATTATGTAGTAGGTCATTTCCACTATGTATTATCAATGGGAGCCTTATTCAGTTTAATCGCTGGTTATTACTATTGAGGTCCAGCTATGTTTGGACTTAAATATAATAAAGTATTAGCTGAAGTACATTATTGATTATTATTTGTATCAGTAAACATTATCTTCTTACCTATGCACTTCTTAGGATTAAATGGTATGCCTCGTCGTATACCTCAATATCCTGATGCATTTGTAGGTTGAAATGTTGTAAGTTCATGAGGATCTATCATGTCAGTAATATCAGTATTAATTGGATTATATAGTGTATTAGTTCAATTAACAAATGGTGAGAATGAGCGTGAAGAAATACAAGTAACACCTGATTACTTAGAGTCAAATAATACACGTGATGTTAGAGATTCAGATCTTGAATTAATAACATCAAGACCAGCTCAATATCATACATTTAGTGAGTTACCAATATTAATACAACAAATATAAATATTCCCTGTACCAAGCCCGAGATCGGAGATCTCGGGCTATAAGAGATGTGCCTCATTGGATAGGAGGTTATTTTATAGGTGAGACATATCATAGTATTCACTTTATATACATCTCCTTATATAGGTAACTATACTCTTATCTTATAGTTCAATGGTAGAACAACATACTTCTAATATGTATATATAGGTTCGATTCCTATTAAGGTATATATTTACTTTCACTTTATAGCCGTTAGATTAATGGTAGATCATGGATTTTACACGTCTAAGATAATGGTTCAATTCCATTACGGCTAATTAAGAGTATAGCTCAATGGTAGAGCAGATGTCTTCAACACATTTAATGATAGTTCGAATCTATCTACTCTTGGCCTTTGTAGCTCAATGGTAGAGCAATCGCTTGAAGCGTGATCTGTCTGAGTTCAAGTCTCAGCATAGGCATACACCTCCACCCGAGATCATAGATCTCGGGTGGACTCTGACGCATAGTATAATGGTAGTACACATTACTACGGATAATGATATAGGTGTTCGAATCACCTTGCGTCGAATGTTACTATTAACCTTAGTTACATACATAGTTTATATCGCTTATAATCAACGAGATATACTACATATTAATAGACTAGCTGTACTAGCATTAAGTTTTGTAGCATATCTAGCATGAGAAAGTATTGGTATTCAATACAGTAATTTCACTTTACTTAATGATTGATTCCAATATACTCCAGGTAACGCACCAATAGTCTTATTATTAATAATATTAGTTATAACTTTATTAATATATTTAACTACTACTCAACGTTATATAACTCCTAATAAATGAATAGCATTATTAATGTTAGTAAATTTAATAGGTTTAATATTATTTCCTATGGTAAACGACCTAATACCTTTATACGTAATCATTGAATTACAATCTTATTCTCTTTACCTATTAACTGGTGTATATAATAAATCATATAATGCTACTCGTGCAGCTATATTATACTTCGTTACAGGTGGTATAGCCTCAGTACTTATATTATTATCATCAGCTGAAGTATATGAAGCTACAGGTTTAACTAATTTATCTGAAATTAGTACTTATTATAGTATATCAGGTATTAATACTTGAACATCATTTGATATATTATTAATTGCTTTAGTATTCAAAATGGGATTAGCACCTTTACATGCATGAAGTATATCTGTATATAGTTATGCTCCATTATATATAACTGCATATATTAGTATTGTAGCTAAAGTATCTATAATGTCATTTATCTATTTAAATATACATTTATTTAGTACACAATTATTAATATTAGCTTTTTACTTATCAGTAGCCGTGGCAGCATATACACCATTATATCAAGTTAATATTAAATCTATATTAGCATATAGTGGTATATTAAACTTCGGATATTTATTAACAGCAGTATTAACTAATGATAATGCATATTATGTATATATAATACAATATAGTTTAACACATGTGACTATATTCTTATGTATATTAGCGATAACAGAGTATACTAATAAACCTGCATCATATTGATCACCTATAGTAAATGTTAATCAGTTAGTGGTTCCTAATAAAGCATTATGTATAGCCTTAATAGTATGTTTATTCTCCTTAATAGGAATTCCTCCTCTACCTGGTTTCTATGGTAAATATTATATTATTGTAGGTTTAATGTCTAATGGTCTAAACTTAGAAGCATTAACTATAATAGTATTTAGTGTTATAGCTACTTATTATTATGCTTATATAATTAAACAATTAGCAAGTAATTTATATAATAATAATATTAATGTTATAGCAACACCTATTAATAGTACATTAGGTTTTATAATAAGTATATTAATGGTAATATTAATAACATTTTATATGTATTTACCAACTCTATTAGATGGGTTAACATTATTACATAGTTAATGTTTACATTCTATATGTATTTAGCACCTATAGTAGCTGGTGTATTAATAGGTCTTAATTGACTATTAGCTAAGAGTAATCCTAATATTGATAAAGCAGGACCTTTTGAATGTGGATTTACTTCATATCAACAATCACGTGCTGCATTTAGTGTAGCTTTCATATTAGTAGCTATATTATTCTTACCATTTGATTTAGAGATATCATCTATCTTACCTTATGTAACTAGTGCGTATAATAATGGATTATATGGATTAATAATATTAATAATATTTTTAATGATGTTAGTTATAGCTTTTATATTAGAGATACAATTAAGAGTATTAAAGATAGAGCGTAGTTATGATAAGGATAGATCAGATAGTAATTATTATGATCATGAGATATAAGTATTCGTTATAGGTCCCTCGGATGAGGGATCGGAGGTTATATTCACCTATATAACATTTATAATAAAGGGTCGTTAATTGTCATTAATTAGATCTTTTATAAAGGTGAGTTAGATTCACGCTACGAGTATATAGATGAATACAGGGTGGGATGTGGTTGTGGTTCTTCTTCTTCTTGTATTACGAGTTTGATCTAACTCCCTAATTATATTTATTGTATTATTGATTTAAAATATAATTATATTTAAAAGTGTGTTGTTCTATATGTATTCATATACTTATTGAGATTGAGATAGTATATATAACTAATTATATTAAATAAATATATATATCTCCGGATATAGATTCTTAGTATATAAGTCATATACTAAGGTACTAGAGTATAATCAAGGTTATATATATGATAAAAGACTATTATCATTTAAATATAAAGTATATATATATGATACTCGATTAAGAGTATAGGACACACGATAAGGATAGACGTGGCAGGTGACGGAGCACCCTTAGCGAATATATCTAAGTAATAGGTATATAAATAAATATTCACGGTAATAAGGAATCTAGACCCGATCCACCACTGTAAGTGGTGGATCGGGTGTAGTGGAGGTGCTTATATACGATATTATCTCTCACCTATATGATTTATCTTTATACAATAAAACCTCTTTATCTCTTATATAGGTAACTGACCGGATTAAGTTCCTCTTATATATAAAATAATCATTTTTGTAATTTTAAATAATTAACTTTTAATTATGCCAACACGTAAATCTAATACTTATTTAAGTTTAGTTAATAGCTATCTAATAGATAGCCCACAACCTAGTAGTATTAACTACTGATGAAACTTAGGTTCTTTATTAGGCCTATGTCTAGTCATCCAAATAGCTTCAGGAGTATTCCTAGCTATGCATTATAGCTCTAACATAGAATTAGCTTTCGACTCTGTGGAGCATATTATGAGGGATGTGAACGCAGGTTGACTTATTAGATACATTCATGCTAATGGTGCCTCATTCTTCTTCATATGTATGTATTTACACATTGGGAAAGCTTTATACTATGGTTCATATAAACAACCAAGAGTTATGCTATGAGTTATAGGTGTAGTTATATTTATACTTACTATGGCCATAGCATTTATGGGTAACACTTCTTACAATAGCCCTAAATCATTTAATTATATTAATCTTAATAAATCTAATTTAAATTATATTAACTTATCTCCTTTTAATAAATCTGTTAATTATATACATAAGAGATATTTGTCTACTAAACCTAAATATAATGATATATCTGAACCTTCAGATATATTTAAAGAGATAGGTATTGAACCTGTTGTATGATGAGATGATTTACATATTTATGAGAATCAGATGTCTATGCATAAGGAATTAAAAAAGAAGGCAGGTATTTATATTATAATTAATAAAATTACTCGTGATTATTATATAGGTTCCGCTATGACTAATAAATTATATGTTAGATATAGTCATCATTTACTATATACTATAGGTAATAAATTAATAAAGGAATCAGTCCAGGAATATGGATTGAAGAATTTTATATTTGGTATCTTAGAATATAATAATATTATTATAACTAAAACAAACCGGGAGGTTTTATGGGAGATGGAGAATAAATATCTATTAACATATAAACCGAAATATAATAAATATCCTCACGCGGGTAGTCCTAAAGGTTTTAAGCATTCAGAGGAAAGTATAGCTAAAATGAAGCTAAATTTTACTTCTGAGCGTAGAGATAAATTAAGTGAGATGCTTAAAGCCAGAAATATAATTTGAACCTCCGAAGATAGATTAAAGTTACGTAATTTAGCTTTAAGTAGACCTAAGGATTATATATCTGAGGAAGGTAAATTAAGACAGAGTTTAAGTAAACAAGTTGATGTTAATTTATATTTAGATGATACTTTATTATGTACAATTAAAGGTATTAATAAAGCTGCTCATTTATTATGTTGTAGTTATTCAACTATACATCGTAGTTTAGAGAAAGGTCATATTTATATACCTGATTCTTTCATACGTTATTTAACTAATGATTATATTAATAATAATAATGATATTATTAGTAAGATTAATCAAGATAATAATGTAAGTAAGATAAAATATAAATCAGGAAATAAAGATTGACCTGACCATACTAAAGTAAATATTAAATTAGTATAATATTAATGGTAGTCTACCTTGATAAATAATAATTTATAATATAATAATAACTTTTATAGGGAATATTATATAGAGGTATAATCGAAAGACGATTAGTATAGTCACCCGACCTACTTAGGGTAGGTCGGGTGGATACGGCGACATTAGTGAAAACGGTTAATGTGATAAGACCGTCGGTTATATAAAGAATCGCTACAGACTGCACCACTAATGGATATCTGAAATGATGTTTAATGTACAGTCGGTGTTAGCCATAACTCGTATTGTTTAGTGTACGGGCAAATGAGTCATTGAGGTGGCCTTAATAGCCTCAAATAAACTAGATATAATAGATGTCTATTCACCTATAATATCTATTTATAGTGTTATATCGTACCTTATGCAATTAAATTATAAGAAATAAGTAATTAATATAATGCAATATGATTGAAAACGGTTAAGACTAAATCAAGACCGTGGGTAGATAATTTCTATCCGTACAGAGTAGTTCAATCGTAGTTATCTGAAATGATATCTAATGTGTATTCGTAGGTTATCTTAAGATAATGGCTTAAGACACAAGGCTTATACTTAATACTGTAGACAGTAACTTATAAGTACAGGATATATTTATATAATATGTAAATATAGTTAATCTAGGCGACTGTTATTACAAATTTATTATCAGCTATACCTTTCATAGGTAATGATATCGTACCATTTATATGAGGAGGTTTCTCCGTTAGTAACCCTACTATACAACGGTTCTTTGCATTGCATTTCTTATTACCTTTCATACTTGCTGCATTAGTATGTATGCACTTGATGGCCTTACATGTACATGGTTCATCTAACCCTGTAGGTATTACTGGTAATATTGATAGATTGCCAATGCATCCTTACTTCATATTTAAAGACTTAATTACTGTCTTTGTATTCTTATTAATATTTAGTTTATTCGTATTCTATTCACCTAATACATTAGGACATCCTGATAACTATATACCAGGTAACCCTATGGTAACACCTCCTTCAATTGTACCAGAATGATACTTATTACCATTCTATGCTATACTTCGTAGTATACCTGATAAATTAGGTGGTGTTATCGCTATGTTCGGTGCTATACTTATATTATTAAGTCTACCTTATACTGATAGATCTATTATTAGAGGTAATAGTTTCAAAGTATTATCTAAATTAGCATTCTACTTATTTGTATTTAACTTTATCTTATTAGGTAATTTAGGTCAATTACATGTAGAAGTACCTTATATACAATTAGGTCAATTTGCTACAGCATATTACTTTGCTCATTATATAATAGTTGTACCAGTAATAAGTACATTAGAGAATATATTATATTATATAGGAACACAGACAAGAGTTAAATAATTATTCTAGGTAACATCCACCCGATCCAAATTCTTTGGATCGGGTGGTGGGGCCGGCCCACCCTAGATCTTCGATCTAGGGTGGATGCCTTCATCATACTTTAACTTAACCTTTTGTATAGGTAAGTGAACTATAGCTCAATGGTAGAGCGCTCCACTCATAATGGATTGATCTCGGTTCAATTCCGAGTAGTTCAACATATCAGTTTACTACAACATGAATATGATGTAGGTTCAGATCTAACGCTATATAGAGGCATAACACATGCGAATATATATATAATATGAATATAATTTATTATATAAGTATTATATTATGTGTACAGGTGAGTAGTAAGGGCTAGAAATAGCCTTAATAGATGTAGGTATTAGTTTATACTAGCCTTAGACCTATACTCCGTGATTGACGTCATAAGGAGCACATGGAAGATACTTCCACTACTATTAGTAGCAGCAGTGGGGAATTATTGACAATGACCTAACGGTTGATCATGCTATCTATATGAGATTACTAAGATATAAATATTATTTTATATAATATAATTAATACTTAGTATAATATCTCAATCTTATATATAATAATGATGTATATAAAGATTTAGTTCTTACCAAGTGGTGTGCCAGCAGTAGCGGTCATACACCCAGAGCGAGCGTTGATCATCCTTGGCATAAAGGACCCGTAGGCTTAAGTATATACATTATATATAATGTGTATTTAATAAGATAGCCCGTCCTCCAGAGGAGGCCGGGCCATCCTCGATAGAATCTATTAGCTGGTAGTATGTAACATATATATAGGGTTAATATACTATGACATATATTGGACAGCATAGCGACTACTACTGATAGATTGACGCTGAGGGGTGAAAGCTACAAGAGCGACATGGATTCGGTACCCATTTAGCTGTAGCCGTAAACTATGTGTACTACGTATATGTAAGATAGTTATGGGTTTATAAACCTATAACTTTCATTATGGGTACGTTAATACTTGAAGTACACCGCCAGACTAGTACGTCCTCACGGATGAAATGCAATACATTAGACGGTTATATACAGGTACAGTGGATTATGCTGTTTAATTGGATGATACCCCTAACACCTTACCAATTCTTGAATATATACTCATTACCTGAACGAGTATATACAGGCGTTACATTGTTGTCGTCAGTTCATGCCAAGTGGTATTTTATTTAGTTATATAATGAACGCAACCCTCGACTATTTAAGTAAGCCCGACCTATGGTCGGGCCTACTATAATTAGTGATGCATAATAGATATATTATGGGAAGTAGAGGCTGAAGACTAATCCGCATGACCCTTATGAATTGGGCTACAGGTGTAATACGACTATATGAGTAATTAAATATATATATTAAATCAATATATTAAATGAAATCATATAATCATGAAAGCTAATCGTTAACTGAATTATCTCCTGTAACTCGGAGATATGAAAGCGGAACTGTCAGTAATCGTGAATTAGTATGTCACGGTGAATATTACATATATTTCGCACTAATCACTCATCAATAGCACAGATATTACCCATAGATGTTAATAGTAATATATATTAACGTCTATATTGGTATATGATATGCTATAAGTTGAAATACAGTTCGGGTATGGGAACATGCTCGGGATTTATAATAATATTAACAAATAAATATTCTCAGTAAGACCACCCGAGATCAAAGATCTCGGGTGGGTAGGTGTAAATCTCTCTTATAGGTAATAAGATATCTTCTAAATCCAAGGAACTATCGACCTTAACCCACCCGATACTAAGTATCGGGTGGGTCTATATTAGATCTTATGTAGATATATACTATACCTCTCACTAGAAATTATACTGCCCCACCTACCTCCTTCGGAGGTAGGTGGGGTTATGTATCTATAACTAAAAGTTATTATACTTATACTAATACTATATTAATAATACCTGCCCGAGATCTTTGATCTCGGGTTAATTAAGATTTATATTAATTAGTAGTATACACTATAATGTAGAATCATCTTAACCCGATCCTACATATGTAGGATCGGGTGGTTAATATGAGAAGTAACTTATAGGTGAGGTATAACTACTATATCCAAAGAACCTTTGCTCATAGCCCACCCACCTCCTATGGAGGTGGGTGGGCCTTATATAGGTATTTATATTATAAAGTACTTATGTTATGATATTATCTTTATATATGATATTATCTTTAGATATAACATTAATACAATATCTATCTACCCTCGCCCTGCCTCCGAAGGAGGTAGGGTGAGGTATCACTTCACACCCGATCCGTACCTCCCTACCTTCGGTAGGAGGCGGATCGGCTGGTTAGCCTCCCCTACTTTATTGCTAATTATCTCTTTCGAGTATTTTATATTCTATTACATATTACATATTATATATTCTTATAAATTACCAATATAGAATATATACCTTATCAACCCGATCCGGCCTCTTACAGAGGCACGGATCGGGTCTACCAATAGGCTACATGTTATACCTTACTAGATATATTCTATCTCACCTATTAATCTAATTTCTCAAGTATACTTATTATATACAATATACTCTATATGACCCGACCTAAGGTATCTTAGGTCGGGTTAAGGTAAGATGTTACATATTAGTTTACTTACTGATATCTCAATGTTAATATATAACCCTACCCGGCGTACATATGTACGCCGGGCGGAATCTAACCTTAATGATTCCCTACTCCTCCTTATAATGCCCCTATATTACATTATTCATTTATTATGATAGCTGTTATTACTACATTACTCACTTATTATATGAGTAGTAATAATCTAATTACCTTATTAATTGCTATTGAAATATTATTATTAACTGTAACATTAAAACTTATACATATAAGTGGTTATTATGATGATATATATGGTACTATATTTAGCTTAATTATTATTATACTAGCCGGTGCTGAATCAGCTATCGGTCTAAGTATATTAGTTGCTTATTATCGTTTAAGAGGTACTATCGGACATAGTATATAATGCAATTATTATATTATATATATGAAGAGCCTGTAACTATCCATTTAGGTACTTGAATTAGTCTAGGTGATATTGTTATACCTTTTGGTCTGTCATTAGACTCATTAGCTATGACTGTTATCGTACCTGTAGGTATTATCACTCTTTGTGTTCTAGCTTATGCTATTGAATATATGAGTCATGACCCTAATCGTAATAGATTCTATATTATATTAAGTATATTTGCTGTATTTATGACTATATTAGTAGTTAGTGATAATTATCTAATGATGTTCATTGGATGAGAGTTTGTAGGTGTAATCTCCTATTTACTTATATCATTCTGATCAACACGTATCACAGCAATGAAATCAGCTTTATCAGCTATATTACTTAATCGTATGGGTGATACTTTCTTTGTTATAGCTTTAGGTCTTATGATTAATTATTATCATGCAGTAGATTATGATACAATAGCGTTAGTTACACCATATATGAATACATTCTTATTAAATACATTAGGTTTATTGCTACTCTTAGCTGCTACAGCTAAGAGTGCACAATTAGGTCTACATGCATGATTACTTCAAGCTATGGAAGGTCCTACTCCTGTAAGTGCCTTACTACATGCCGCTACTATGGTTTGTGCCGGTGTTTATGTACTTGTACGTTCATATATGATATTAGAATATACTCCTACTATGTTATTAATTATATGTTGATTAGGTGGATTAACTACATTAGTTAGTGGTCTAATCGCCATAGTAACTAATGATATTAAGAGAGTTATCGCTCTTTCTACTATGTCTCAGTTAAGTATTATGGTCTTAGCAATAGGTATAAGTGCTTATGACTTAGCTATATATCACCTATATTGTCATGCTTTCTTTAAAGCATTATTATTCATGGGTGCAGGTTCAGTTATACATAGCTTCGTCGCTGAATCTCAAGATATGAGAAAATATGGTGGTCTAATTGAATACTTACCATTTAGTTATACTGCTATCCTTATAGCCTCATTATCCTTAATGGCCATCCCTGGCCTTACTGGTTACTATAGTAAAGATATCATTATCGAATCTCTCTATGGTAGTTATACACTTAGTGGTTATATCTTATATTATATTGCTGTAGGTTCAGCTACCCTTACTAGTATATACTCTTTACGTGTATTATATTTAACATTTATGGGAGTACCTAATGCTAATAAAGCCTCATATAGTCATATACATGAGAGTTTAGGTATGATGATACCAATGATAGTATTAGTAATTTATAGTATATTTATAGGATATAGTCGTGATAGTGTCATAGGTCACTATGCACTATCACTACCTGCTAATAACGGGTTCATTGAAACTGAGTATACTCTTCCAGCATATATTAAATTATTACCTCTTATATTAGGTTTAACCTTATCAGCTATATTAGTATATGTATATGAATATGCATATAAAATTAATAGATCTGCTGTATATGATTATTTAAATAATCGTATATATTATGAGCAAATATTAAATAATATAGTTATACGTAATACATTAAGATTAGGTGGATATATGAATGCATATATAGATCAAGGTTTACTTAAGGTATTAGGTTCTACTGGTGTAAGTAGAGCTGTAACTTATATTAATGTTATAGTTATAATTAACATCTTATATTTATTCTTTATATAGGTAATGTAATGAATCATTGACTAATCGGCAAGTCCCCTAGATTTGGTCTAGGTTATATACGTTCGAATCGTATTGATTCAGATATAAGCACTACTAGCTTAATGGTAAAGTCCTCCAATGTCACTGAAGGGGATGTCAGTTCGAGTCTGATGTAGTGCGTTAAGGTCAATTTGACTTATTGGTACAGTTAGGCTATTTGCTATATAGTCCCTATTATAGGATCAGTGTTCGATTCACTGATTGACCGAGATATATAATGTATAAGGATATATTCATAACTAGACCTGCACCCGCCCGTGATTTAGGATCACGGGCGGGTTATGTTGAGATTTATCTTATAGGTGAACACACATCTTATAGATTAGATATTATATCTCACCTCTTCACCCGATCCTACATATGTAGGATCGGGTCTGTAGCCTATATTATATAGGTAACCTTAGGATGTATGACTGAGTGGTTTAAGGTGTGATATTTGAGCTATCAAGGCTATTGCCCACGTGTTCGAATCACGTTACATCCGTCTCCCTATATGATTATGGCGGAATTGGTATACGCGATTAACTTAGGATTAATTCCTTATGGGTTCGAATCCCATTAATCATATATATTTATATCTATATTTATTACTTATATTATGACTTTAATATATATCCTTATCTTAGCAGGTGTATCTATATTTAGTAGATTACTACCTACTTATGGTAAAGGTCTTATACTTGTCGCTAGTATACTCGTAGTCTTACCTACTATGACTGATTGAGAAGAAGTAGGTATCTACTATACTAGTGACGGTATCGCTGATATCTTTATCTTATTAACCGCATATCTCTTACCTTTAAGTATAATTGCTAATTGAAATAATATACGTTCATTATTATATTTCGAATTAATACTTAACCTGGGAGTTATACTATTAATTAACTTCATGTGTCAAGATATGTTATCCTTCTATGTATACTTCGAAATATCACTAGCACCTTTATTTATCCTTATTGGTTTATATGGTGCTAATAATAGAGATAAAGCTGCTGATTATATACTAATCTATACTTTATTTAGTAGTCTATTTATGTTATTAGCTATAGGTACATATGAAGTATTAATAGGTAATACTGATTATCAAGCTGTTAGTCTAGTTGTACTGTCAACTGATCTACAATGTATCCTATTCTTATGTATCTCCGCAGGTATAATGGTTAAAACACCTTTAGTACCAGTACATACTTGACTTCCTGTTGTACATAGTGAAAGTCCACTTGCTGGTTCAATGCTATTAGCAGGTGTTATACTTAAATTAGCTGTATATGCTATTATTCGTTTAATTATACCTACTCTATCTGATGCTACTGTCCTATATACACCTGTAGTTTATGTTATATGTGCTATTACTATTATATATACTTCTATTATTACTTTACGTCAAACTGATTTAAAAGTTATAGTAGCTTATAGTTCTATTAGTCATATGGCAGTATGTATATTAGGTATATTATCTAATTCATTAGCGGGTATTAATGGTAGTCTTATTTTATCATTAGCTCATGGTTTCGTATCTCCTGCCCTCTTCATCATTGTAGGTGGTATCCTATATGACCGTTATCATCATCGTCTTATTTATTATTATCAAGGTTTACTTACTTATATGCCTATCTTAGCTATATATTTATTAATCTTATCATTTAGTAATATAGGTACACCATTAACTGTTAACTTTATAGGAGAGTTACTTAGTCTAACTGGAGCTATTGGTAGATCAACTATATTAGGATGTATATCTGCATTCTCAGTATTATTATCTGCTGCATATATGTTAAAAGTTACTAATAGATTAACTGGTGGTATACGTACACCTTATACAGCATTAACTAGTGATTGTACATATCGTGAGAGTTTATTAATGATAGCTTTAATTATACCAACATTATGATATGGTTTATATCCTAATGGTATAATTAATATGATATGACAAGGATCTAAATTATTATATATATTCGTTATAACGCAATATAATGTAATTGGTAACATATAAGATTCATGATCTTATCATGGTAGTTCGAGTCTATCTATTGCAAAGTATAATAAGAGGGAGTGAGTTCCCCACGGGTTAAGGTTATAGGTAAGAATGATTATTATCTATAATATATAATTATATAAATAATATAATACTCTATATAATGAATATAGTACTAGCCACCCACCACCTAAGGAGGTGGGTGGTATATATAGATATAGATAACTATGAATATGAGGATATCTATATGTAACCACTATACAAGTTAACCTGAGCCCGATCCTACTATAAGTAGGATCGGGTGGTAATATAATAATCTAGTATTAATATAAGTTAAGATAAGTGTAAGTGAGTATAGGTTAAACCTCTACACCCGAGATCATAGATCTCGGGTGAGGTTATATATATATATAATATAAGGTATAATATAAGTATATGTATATAAGATAAGGTATAACACACCCGATCCAAATCCAAGGAATTTGGATCGGTTTATAGGTAGAGAGATATCTCCTATATAGATCTTGTTAGTTTTATTAACCCTAACGAGAATTGAACTCGTATATTGACTATGAAGAAGTCGCATCATACCATTAGATCATAGGGTCTTATGTCTTATATAGGAGTTGAACCTATAACCTTTCGATTACAAAACGAATGCTCTGCCTATTGAGCTAATAAGACTAAAGGGTAACTACTGAGATTCGAACTCAGATTGACCGTGCCACATACGGGAATTCTACCCTTGAATTATAGCTACCGATTTATGAGATAGGACTGAATCGAACAGTCGCAGCCAATGGCGTTATAGCTACAATATAACTCTAATTACCAACATTAGAACTATCCCATAATATTACGATTGGAGGGATTCGAACCCACACGGCATAAGCCCGAACAGCTTAAGTGTACTATGTCTACCAATTTCATCACAATCGTTAAGGTTACCTATAAAAGATATATATAACATAATTAAGATATAACAAACCTACCCACCCGTAGATCATAGATCTACGGGTGGTTATACTTAGTATACTATACCTATATTGCTAATACCTATCACCCGGTATCCTCTACAGGATACCGGGTATATATAGATATAATATATTCTATATTACTATATTTAATATACTAGATAGTATATATTGTACCTAGCTGGGGCATACCCTTCCCCTTCAGGGAAGGGAAGGGTTCTACTGTCCCCAGATGGGGACAAGTCCTGAGTATAGAGTATACCTAAAATATAAATAGTATATAAAGATAGATGTAACCCAACACCCACCCGATACTATCCGACCCTCTTTTAGAGGGTCGGTAAGCGAATAATACTGCGTATGTATTCACTATGTATCGGGTGGGTTATAGTTATACTTATGTAATATAAAGTTATCTATCTGTGATATGTCTCACCTATTAGGTGACCTTATAGGTCACCGATGAGTTAACATTAATATTAGGGTATAACTAAGTTAGGGAATATATAAAGATATAATTTAATTCTACCCGCCCACCCGACTAGTCGGGTGGGGCTGGAGGCTACAGTCAGGACTGACTTCACCCGAGATCTACGATCTCGGGTCTGTTACTATATCCTACTCACATAATAGGTAACCTGGGAATGTCGTCTAATGGTTAGGACCTTTGCCTTTTAAGCAAATTACGCTGGTTCAAATCCAGCCATTCCCATCATATATATTATTCTTATATATTTACTTTATTAAATTAATGACTAATAATGTACGTGGTTATTTACAACTACATCCTTTCCACTTAGTAGGTCCTTCACCATGACCTATATTCACTTCATTCAGTCTAATGGACCTAGCATTATCATTAGGTCTTACAGCTCATGGTTATATCGCTAGTATATGACCTATATTCTTAGCAATAATAGCAGTATTATATAGTATGACTTTATGATTTAAAGATATTATAGCTGAAAGTACATATTTAGGAGATCATACTTTAGCAGTTAAACGTGGACTTAACCAAGGATTCCTATTATTTGTAGTAAGTGAGATATTAATATTTGCCTCATTATTTTGAGCATATCTACATTCAGCACTAAACCCAACTATGGATTTAGGTATGCAGTGACCACCAGTAGGTATCCCTACTATATCACCAGCTGAATTACCATTACTTAACACTATTATATTATTAGCTTCAGGTGTTACTGTAACTTATGCTCATCATGCATTAATTAATGGTAATAGAACTAATACATTATATGGATTTACTTATACAACTATATTAATTGCATTATTCGTATATTTCCAATACTTAGAGTATTCATATGCTGGATTTACACTTAGTGATGGAGTATATGGTTCTACATTCTTTAGTTTAACTGGATTACATGGTTTACATATGATAATGTTAACTATAATGTTAATGATATGTACTTGACGTGTATATAATTATGATTTCACTAATACAAGTCATGTAGGTGCAGAGACAACTATATTATATTTACATGTATTAGATGTAATATGATTATTTATATATATAATAGTATATTGATGAGGATCATAGCTATTCGAGGTATTGCGTCTGCCCGATCCGTACCTCCGTACCTTCGGTAGGAGGCGGATCGGGCTGTTAGGCTCCCCTACTTTAAGTATAAATTATCTCATTATTATATTATCTATATAGAGATTTATTTTATAGGTAAGAATTATATTTCTATAAGAGATATATATAGAGTATAACCACCCGATACTAAGTATCGGGTGGGTCTTAGCCCACCCGAGATCTCTGATCTCGGGTGGGTATTATATCTACTTTAACTATATCAATATATTCTATTAATACTAACTAATTAATATACACCCGATTCGTACCTCCGTAGGAGGCCGGATCGGGTGACTAATCTATCTTTATATTAAGTGTATGTTATATCATAAGTTAAGTTAATGTTAATCCTCCCGAGATCTTCGATCTCGGGTGGAGACTAATATATAATATAGGTACTTAGTAGATAATATCTACATATTAAATAGAGATAAGGTCACCTACCTCTGGAGGAGGTAGGGTGAAGTCCCACTACACCCGATCCGTACCTCCGTACCTTCGGTAGGAGGCGGATCGGGTGGTTAGCCTCCCCTACTTTACTGTTAATCGTACTCTCTAATACCTTATCTATACTTATAGATCCTATATTATTATACTTAACTATCTTACATATAAATTCACTCTCCACCCGACCTCCATCGGAAGGGTCAACCCCACAATGTGGGGTTTATCCCTCACCACATTTATGCGGTAGGTCGGGTGGTCTATATTGAGATATCTTATATATATAAAATATTATTTTTATAGGTAAGGAAAATAATTCCTAATAAATAAATATTAAATAAAGGGCGGAAGCAGCTGGCCTACTGGTCGAGTTGGTGGGTGGGGCAGGCCCACCTGGGGTATTATATTTCAGGTGGGGTCAGGTAGCGTATACCTGATACATCACCTGTGGTGGTGGATAAACCTCCACTACACCCGATCCGTACCTCCGTACCTTCGGTAGGAGGCGGATCGGGTGGTTAGCCTCCCCTACTTTACTGCTATCTTATCCCTCTATTACCCCTTATTCACCCTTTATCTTATCTCTTATATTATAATTTATATTAGATATATAATCTGTGATATGTCTCACCTATAAAATGATTAATACTAGATAAGATCTACTTTATAGATTAGAAAGTATAATTACACCGATCCTACCATAGGTAGGATCGGGTCCCATCTCCACCCGACCTACGGTCGGGTGGTTATAGATAGATATAGTTATATATTTTATATTAATTAAATATTAAGTATATATTAGTATTTAGATACAACCTTACACCCGACCTCCATAGGAAGGGTCAACCCCACAATGTGGGGTTTATCCCTCACCACATTTATGCGGTAGGTCGGGTGGTATGTATATAGATCTAGTTATATTGATAACACCTTATATAGAGGTCTATCTTATAGGAGAGAGGGTCTATCTTCTATATAACTAACTTTATATTATATAGAATATACGCTTGAATTACTAATAGTGAATCCAACCGACCTTCGGTCGGTCGATTGGGGAGTTATTAACCTTATATCTATCAACCCGTACCTCCTATGGAGGTACGGGTCGGGATCCTATCTACACCCAACCTGGTCGGTTGTTGTACTTATACCTTATATTATAATCAATATATATTACTAATTATATGTTACTATATAACCACCTCATACTTAGTATGAGGTGGGGTTCACTCACCACCCGAGATCGTAGATCTCGGGTGTACCTTACTTCTATTATTAATATCTTATATTATATTCTACTTATTTAATATTCAAGTTATATAATAAGTTAATCTACTAACCCGGTGACCACCTTTGGAGGTCACCGGGTGGTATTAGGGAATACTGTTTTCTGTCTCTTCGTTTAGACCCACCCTTCCTCTTTCAGAGGAAGTGTAGAGTGGGTCATACACTCATACGACATTATTACTAATGTCTATTATAATATCTAGTATCTATTATCTAGTATAATATTATAATAGTATATATATATAAATAGTAATCTAGCCCACCCGATACATAGTATCGGGTGGGTATAGGTTAAGTATAGCTTATGTAATGTCAATAGGATATATTCTAAATCTTCTTGGATTTAAGATATAATGTCTCACCTATAAAATAAGATACCCGGGATCCGAGATCCCGGTATAGTCATATTTAATAACTTTACTATACTTAAATCTCATTTAAATATAAATATAATCTAATACCACCCGACCCTGTAAGGGTCGGGTGGGTATATCAATATCTAGTTCGTACTGTATATCCATTATACATATTTACCTTATCATATATTATGTCTTCTCCCACCCTTACTACTATGTAGTAAGGGTGGTTTGTTGATTTGTACCTTATATTTAATATAAATATTACTCTATTTATGCCCTTATTCTAATATAACTTATCTTTTATTATTATGTACATTATATATAATATAAATATTACTTTATATATGCCTATATTATAATATAATAATATATATAATTAATAGAAATATGATAAATATTAAAATATGTGTTAATAACAAAATGTATAGGTAAGTAAAAAGAGTAAATATATGAATGAATGAAGTATAAATGAACAGATGAGATAAGAAGGAGACATCTCTAATAGAGAGAGTAGATAACCCGTAGGGTGTAACCCTACGGGTAGTAGAGGAGGTATGTAGTATGTGTAGACAATATAAGATAAAGATAAGGAATGTGTGTAGAAGAGGAAGCACAGATAGATATGGTATAGTACATAAAGAGAATAAGGAATACGATATAGAAGATATAGATATTAGTAGAGAAGATGTATAGAAACCCCGTAGGGTGTGGAACACCCTACGGGTAATAGAGGAGGAATGTGTGCCATAGAGGAAGGACGGATAGATCTGGTATAGTATAGAAAGAATAAGGTAAACAATGAGAGGATATAGAGAGAGAGAATAAGATGTAAACCCAACCCCGTAGGGTGTGTAACACCCTACGGGTAAAAGAAGAGATAGATATAGAGAATAAGATAATATAGTAAAGATATGATAGAGAGAAAAAAGTAAATGTAGGAATACAGTAAAAGTAGATAAATAGGATAGATAAGATGTAAACAAACCCCGTAGGGTGTGGAACACCCTACGGGTAATAGAGAAGATATAGTAGTATAGTAAGTACAATAAAGAAATAAGATTAAATAAGAGATATAATAATAAAAGAATACAGAAAGAGAGGGTAATATAAAGAGGGAGTGTAATATAAATACCCACCCTATCTTAGAGATAGGGTGGGATGAGGTTAACACCCTTACAGTGTAAGGGTGGTATAGAGAGGGAATATAAGTAAAGTGAGTATAAAGAGTAAATAAGGCAAAATATGAACCCACCCGAGATCAATGATCTCGGGTGGAGGTAGAGGAAATGAGAGGGTAAGTAAAGGATGAGTAGAGAGAAAGAAGAGGTAAAGGGGTATAAGAAGAGAGAGAGGTAGGACCCGATACACCGTAGGTGGATTGGGTGTGATAAGCGGGAGAGCGGATTTATAGGTGAGAGATAATCTCTTAAATCCAAGAAGATACAAATGTAAAGGATAACCCGATCCTACTATAAGTAGGATCGGGTGTAATAGGCATAATAGAGTACGAAGAAACTAACTAGAGTAAAGATTATAACTATAACATTACACCCGAGATCTATGATCTCGGGTGAGATTAGATATAATAGAATGTAAAACAATATGATAAGGATGATCCACTAATAAGGTAATTGAATATATCCCAACCCTTACAAAGTAAGGGTGGGTAATAAGGTATCTATGGGAGAAGATATAGTTAAAGATACATCTTACCTATAAGATGAATCAACATAACCACCCGAGATCTACGATCTCGGGTAGATGCCCAACTTAACATATAATACTATTATATAATATAAAGTTATAATATAACCCGGTATATGTAATATACCGGGAGGTAAGAGTAAGATAGGGTTAGGTTAAGACAAGGTAGAATTAATAGAATAGAATAAGAATCTAACACCCGGTGATCTCCGAAGGAGGTCACCGGGTGAGGCACAAAGTGAGGATAGGTCAATCAATGTATAGATAACGATAAAGATAATATTAATAATATTAACCACCTCATCTTATAGAGATGAGGTGAGACAGGTTAAGTAATAGATATATTATGATAATAGATAGTAATAATATAATATAATAATTAAGATAATTAGATAAGAGATATATTCTCCTATAAGAGAAGTTAGATAACATGTC